TTTTTTTTTTTTTTTTTTTTTTTTTTTTTTTTTTTTTTTTTTTTATGATAAATGACCTACTTAACTCAGTGGTTAGAGTATTGCTTTCATACGGCAGGAGTCATTGGTTCAAATCCAATAGTAGGTAGAACTTATTAGATACCGCACCGCAGTCAATGGTATCTAATAAGTATTTCTACCCACCTTTGTTATTGATTTTGTATCTTTTCCATAACCCACTACTTATTTACTTAATTCATATTCTATTTTTTTTTGTTACATAAAAATCATATTACATTTGATTGGACTCAATCGGCAGAATCCAAATAGGGTGTATAAACAGAACTTCTTTTTATTATTAGGATGCAACTAGTTATGAAATTGCATTGATAGCCTCGACTCGCGTCCTAGCTCGTCTGAGAGCTAAATTTGCCTCAATTGTTTGTCTCTTGCCTTCAGCGCTACTCAAGTTAGCTTCAGCTATTTCCAGAGTTTGCTGAGCTTCTTGCGGATCAATGTCATTACCCCTCTCTGCATCATTTACTAAAATGGTAATTTCATTATTGCCTATTCTAGCGAAACCGCCCATCAGAGCTATTGTTAACCATTGGTCGTTAAGACGTATTCTCAAAATGCCTATATCTACAGCCGTGGCAATAGGTGCGTGATTTGGTAATACACCAATTTGGCCACTATTAGTCGATAAAATAATTTCTTTCACTTCCGAATTCCAAACAATTCGATTAGGAGTCAGTACACATAGATTTAAGGTCATTTCTTCAATTTGCTCTCCACATCTAAGTTCATAGCCTTCGCGGTAGCTTCATCGATATTACCTACCAAATAAAAGGCCTGTTCCGGAAGACCATCTAATTCTCCGGAAAGGATCAGTTGAAACCCCCTAATTGTTTCTGTTAGACCAACATATTTGCCTGGAGAACCAGTAAAAACTTCTGCTACGAAGAAGGGTTGTGATAAGAAACGCTCAATTTTTCGTGCTCTTGCTACGGTTAAACGATCCTCTTCGGACAATTCGTCCAACCCAAGAATAGCTATAATGTCCTGAAGTTCTTTGTAACGTTGTAAAGTTTGCTTAACTCGTTGCGCAGTTTCATAATGTTCCTCACCAACGATCCGAGGTTGGAGCATAGTTGACGTTGAATCTAAAGGATCTACTGCTGGATAGATACCTTTAGCAGCTAGTCCTCTTGATAGTACGGTAGTAGCATCTAAATGCGCAAATGTTGTAGCAGGAGCAGGGTCGGTCAAATCGTCCGCAGGTACATAAACTGCTTGAATAGAAGTTATGGATCCCTCTTTGGTAGAAGTGATTCTTTCTTGCAAAGAACCCATTTCTGTACTAAGAGTAGGTTGATAACCTACAGCAGAAGGCATTCTTCCTAATAAAGCGGATACTTCGGATCCTGCTTGGACGAAACGAAAAATATTGTCGATAAATAGAAGTACGTCTTGTTCATTAACATCCCGGAAATATTCCGCCATGGTTAGTGCAGTTAAACCAACTCTCATACGAGCTCCCGGCGGTTCATTCATCTGACCATAGACTAGAGCTACTTTTGATTCCCCTATATTTTCTTCATTAATCACTCCAGATTCTTTCATTTCCATGTAAAGATCATTTCCTTCACGAGTACGTTCGCCCACTCCGCCAAATACGGATACACCTCCATGAGCTTTGGCAATGTTGTTGATCAATTCCATGATGAGTACGGTTTTACCCACTCCAGCCCCCCCGAAAAGCCCGATTTTTCCTCCACGACGATAAGGAGCTAAAAGATCCACTACCTTAATCCCCGTTTCAAAAATCGATAAGTTAGTATCTAACTGTATAAAGGCAGGCGCAGATCTATGAATAGGAGATGTTGTGCGAGTATCTACAGGACCCAAATTATCAACAGGCTCTCCGAGAACGTTGAAAATTCGTCCGAGAGTTGCTCCGCCGACTGGAACACTTAGAGGAGCTCCTGTGTCAATCACTTCCATTCCTCTCATCAGACCATCTGTAGCACTCATAGCTACAGCCCTAACTCGATTATTTCCTAATAATTGCTGTACCTCACAAGTTACATTAATTTGCTGGCCAACTGTATCTTGACCCTTAACTACCAAAGCGTTGTAAATATTAGGCATCTTGCCCGGTGGAAAGGATACATCCAGTACCGGACCAATGATTTGAGCGATACGCCCCAGGTTTTTTTCTTCAAGCGCGGAAACCCCAGGACCCGAAGTAGTAGGATTGATTCTCATAATAATAAAGTATTATATGCCAAATTTTTTTTGCAAAACCGAAGAAAAGAAATGTCCGATAGCAAGTGGATCGGTTAATTCAATAAGAAATGGGAGTTTAGTACTTGATTTCGTTGGTACCATCCAACTGAATCCAATTCAATTGTTTACTCATTCAACGAGTGCGTTTTCAAACTATCCTAATATTATTAGGAAGTTTTTTATTCCTCTCTCATTATAGACAATCCCACCCATATTATCTATGGAATTCGAA